TAACACGTAATTAGTCTCCGTTCTATTAATTGAATTGCAATTAAACTAGGCCCACCCTTTTATTTCTATTTATACTACTACTAAAATAAAAGGGTGGGCCGACTACAAATATTCTATTGCACGTATTTTGGATAATAAATACATATTTTATATCTCTAGATATCGCAGATTTGTCTTCAAAAATCTAAGACTCAAGTGTTTCTATTGTTGTCTTGGATCCACAATGAAACCTATGGATCCTTCGGATTGGTCTATTCTTTCGAAGTATCATAAACCTTTCGACCCATCCTGCATTTTGTCTTTTTTGTTCCATGTTGTAATAGAACCAAAAATTCTTACTTTAGTTATTAGACGAGATTTTAGGAAAAGATTCTTTCTAGGTTCTAGGAAAGAAAAAATCTTTCTTTTTTGTTGTTCGATGCGAAGACACAGGAAAAAACTCTTTATCATTCTGTTTCGAATGAAAGGAATTTGATCCTATTCATATCATAGTGAAGTCTTACCCCCAGATTCCCACAAAAAAAAGAAAAGAGAATCCTTTTTCACACTTCTTGTTAGTAGTGATTGTTTAGTCGGATAAGAACTAATAGCTAATTGGAATATATGTCAATATATTCAAATTCACGCTAGAATAATTGACAGATATAAAAATGGACAATAGAATACTTGACAAAGATTCGAATTGAGGATATGGTCAATTGATCTTGACAAAGATTTGAATTGACCATATAATAATAATTGAATCTTGACAAAGATTCGAATTGACCGTATAATAATAATTGAATCTTGACAAAGATTCGAATTGAGGATATGATCAATTCCAATTGATACTGCTTGACGGGGATTCGAATTGACGGTATACTGAAGAATTAAGGAATTATGTATCATAGTCCCAATGACTATAACTACGATTCCACATTTCCACAGCAAAGTGAGAAGTTTCGGTATACTGAAGAATTAAGCAATTATGTATCACAGTGCCAATCACTATAACTAGACTTCCATACTTAACTTACGTTTCCATACTTAACTTACGTTTCCACATCAAAGTGAGCTATAACTATTCATCATTTTACAGGAAGGGAGTCTTATTTTATGACCATTCAATGTAAAGAATTAACAAGCGAGTTTGAAGTTATAAGAAAATCGGCGGACAATCTTTTGACTATTGAAAATAGTACTGAAGATTCGAGTAGTAGGGCTGAAAACCTTAATAAAGGTCTTGAAATCGGGGGGGACACTGGTGATTTGACTAGATCTAACGATCTCGATTCAAGTCAAAAATATCGACATTTGTGGGTTCTATGCGAAAATTGTTATAACTTAAATTATAAGCAAGTTGTAAAATTAAAAATTTGTGAATCTTGCGAATATCACTTGAAAATGAGTAGTTCAGAAAGAATCGAAAGTTCGATTGATTCCGACACCTGGGATTCTATGGACGAAAATTTGGTGTCTCGCGATCTCGAGGAGGAGCTTCGAGATTTTCTTAGTCAAAAAGAAGAAGAAGAAAAGAAAAAGAATTGGAAGCCAATAAAGCACATTCTAACGGAAATTGATTGTCTGATTCGCCTAATCGCGGACTTGTATTTGGAGTCGATTCAAAAAGTACTTGGGGATATGTGGATCGAAAGACTGAGAAGTGACCTATTATATGCAGTTTTACAGAAGTTGCGAAAAAAGAAAAATGAATATATGAAAATTATTATAGATTATCATTTTGATCGGTCCAAATGGTTGATGTGGAATGAGGATTTTTCTGATATCATCAGGGATTTGAAGTTCATAAATCAGCTACCGAAGTTGGGGTTGGAGTGGGCGGCTCGTGGATTGGATGAGGATGAAATCGCGGAGCAACTTTATTTGGTTTCGGGTACATTCCATTCATCTAGGTTTATTGAGGAAGAACCTTATTTGGATTCGGATAAATCCAATTCGGATGAATTGCATTCGGATGAATTGAATTCAGATGAATTGGATTTGGATGAATTGAATTCAGATGAATTGGATTCGGATAAATCCAATTCGAATGAATTGCATTCGGATGAATTGCATTCGGATAAATCCAATTCGGATGAATTGCATTCGGATGAATTGCATTCGGATGAATTGCATTCAGATGAATTGGATTCGGATGAATTCAATGAGGAACCTTATGAAGATTATATTGATTCTTATCAAACAAAGACGGGATTAACGGAGGCTGTTCAAACAGGCATAGGTCGACTAAATGATATTCCTGTAGCAATTGGGGTTATGGATTTTGAGTTTATCGGAGGTAGTATGGGATCCTTAGTTGGGGATAAAATCACCCGTTTAATTGAGTACGCTACCAACCAATCTCTACCTCTTATTATAGTGTGTGCTTCGGGGGGGGCACGCATGCAAGAAGGGAGTTTGAGCTTGATGCAAATGGCCAAAATATCCTCTGCCTTATATGATTTTCAATCAAAGGAAAAGTTATTTTTTGTACCAATTCTTTCATCCCCTACTACCGGTGGGGTAACGGCTAGTTTTGGCATGTTGGGAGATATCATTATTGCCGAACCCAACGCCTACATTGCATTTGCGGGTAAAAGAGTAATTGAAGAACTCTTGAAGATAACAGTACCGGAAGGTTCACAAGAGACTGAAAATTTATTCGAGAAGGGCTTATTCGACCTAATCGTACCGCGTAATCTTTTAAAAACCGTTCTTAGTGAATTATTGCAGTTCCACGGCTTCTTTCCTTTGAAGTCAAATTCTACTCACCTAGAGTACGCTAAGTTCAACTAGTTGATTTAATTAGTGGATTTGTAGGAAACAAGTAGTTAGTTTCTCAGAATTGAAGTAAAAAAGAAATAAAAAATTGTCATACATATCTTTCACGAATAAGTCCATCTATTTAGTTCTTAATTTCTTGGACTTATTCTATTTCTATATATCCGCTTTAGATACTTATATCTCTACTACGAATTTAAAAATTCGTAATAATTAGAATTAAGAGTTTTAATTATTATAAATCTAAAATATTCAAAAAAAAAAAATAACAGGTGCAAATAGTCAATCGAGGTACTCCATTTTATGACAACTTTCCATTTTCCCTCTATTTTTGTGCCTTTAGTAGGCTTAGTATTTCCGGCACTTGCAATGGCTTCTTTATTTCTTCATGTTCAAAAAAACAAGATTGTTTAGATCCGGGGGTTCATCCTTTTTTTGGAAACTAAGATTTGGAGCATAACACAGATCTTTTTGGGGGAAATAGGGTCTAAAATATTTTTTCTGCCGAAAAAGTTCTTATGTCTGCAGAAAATGATCTATAGGTAGATTAATTCTAGCTAGTTTCAAATAGATCAGGATCATTTGATGACTAAAATGTGTAAAGTTGGTGGATCTAGGTGTATATCGATATATATATTTGGATCATATGTATGGGGGGTATGTTATTATTATTTTAGATTGAACCAATTTCATGAATTATTCCTTACTACTACTACTTATAAATAAATGGTTCATCTCAAACTAGTACTAGTTCACATCAAACTAGTACTAGTTTCTGAGAGTTCCTTCGTAAACAGCAAAGGAAAGTTAAAATAATTTGGGGTATTCTCCCAAATTTCAATAATTTCAATAAAATAAAATAAACTATGAGTTGGCGATCAGAACATGTATGGATAGAAGTTAGAACAGGATCTCGAAAACTAAGTAATTTTTTCTGGGCCCTTGTCGTTTTTTTAGGTTCATTAGGATTCTTAGTGGTTGGAACTTCTAGTTATCTTGGTAAAAATTTGATATCTTTTTTTCCGTCTCAGCAAATCCTTTTTTTTCCACAAGGGATCGTGATGTCTTTCTACGGGATTGCGGGTCTCTTTATTAGTTCTTATTTGTGGTGCACAATTTCCTTGAATGTAGGTAGTGGTTATGATCGATTCGATAGAAAGAAAGGAAGGGGTTGTATTTTTCGTTGGGGATTCCCTGGAAAAAACCGTCGCATATTCCTTCGATTCCGTCTAAAGGATATTCAATCCATTAGACTAGAAGTCAAAGAGGGTATTTCTGCTCGCTGTATCCTTTTTCTAAATATTAGAGGCCGGGGGACTATTCCGTTGACCCGGGCTGATGAGAATTTGACTCCACGACAAATGGAAGAAAAAGCCGCGGAATTGGCCCTTTTCTTGCGCGTACCAATTGAAATCTTTTGAGAAAAAAAAAAAAAGAATTGGGCTGAAGAAGGAATGCTTTCTCAGCAAGAGGAAAAAATACAAGAATCTTTTTTCTATAATCTATAAGATAACTTAACTGAAGTTTCACCTGAACGTTTAGTCGAGTCAAAGCCGGCCTATATTCTCTGGAATAACTATAAAACAAAACTCTTTTTTCTTATTTCTTCATTTTTCTTATTTCTTCATTTGAATTTGAATCGAAGTCTTAGTCTATTTCTGTATTCTCTCTAGATATTGAAACAAAATCACAAAAAATAGATTTGATACCTTGTCTAGAACTCACGTGTGAAAAAACTATTAGATCACAGAGAGTCAACGGGGTTCATTAACAATTCACAGATGAAAAATGGCAAAAAAGAAAACACCTACCCCCCTTTTGTATCTTGCATCTATAGTCTTTTTGCCTTGGGGGATTTCTCTCTCATTTATGAAAAGTATGGAATCTTGGATTACTAATTGGTCGAATACTGGTCAATCCGAAATTTTTTGGAATGATATTCAAAAAAAAAATCTTCTAGAAAAGTTCATAGAATTAGAAGAAATCCTGCTCTTAGACGAAATTTTCAAGGAATACTCGGAGACACATCTACAAAAGCTTTCTATAGGAATCCAAAAAGAAACGATTCAATTAATCACGATACACAACGAAGATCGTATCCATATGATTTTCCACTTATCAACAAATATAATCTGTTTTGTTATTCTAAGCGGCTATTCTATTTTAGGTAATGAAGAACTTGTTATTCTTAACTCTTGGACTCAGGAATTCCTATATAACTTAAGTGATACAATAAAAGCTTTTTTGATTCTTTTAATAACGGATTTATGTATCGGATTTCATTCACCCCACGGGTGGGAGCTAATGATTAGTTCTGTCTACAAAGATTTTGGATTTGTTCATAATGATCAAATTATATCTGGTCTTGTTTCCACCTTTCCAGTTATTCTGGATACTATTTTTAAATATTGGATTTTCCGTTATTTAAATCGTGTATCTCCGTCACTGGTAGTTATTTATCATTCAATGAATGATTGACAAATGATCCACCAATAGTAATCTCTAATCCAAAAACCTTCTATCCGGTGGATTTTCCATCCCAGAGTATTTCAGTCAAATTCTAGAAAATAGCAGAATCATGGATAGGGCCCTGTACTAGCGACCTATCCCAACTTATTGTAGAAATTTTCGGATCAATGATTAGACTATGCAAACTCAAAATACTTTTGCTTGGATAAAGGAACAGATTTCTCGATCTATTTCCGTATCGCTCATGATATGTATCATCACCCATACGTCGATTGCAAGTGCATATCCCATTTTTGCACAGCAGGGTTATGAAAATCCACGAGAGGCGACCGGGCGTATTGTATGTGCGAATTGCCATTTAGCTAACAAACCAGTAGATATTGAGGTTCCACAAGCAGTACTTCCGGATACTGTATTTGAAGCAGTTGTTCGAATTCCTTATGATAAACAAGTGAAACAAGTTCTTGCTAATGGTAAGAAGGGCGGTTTGAATGTAGGGGCTGTTCTTATTTTACCGGAGGGTTTTGAGTTAGCTCCTTCCGACCGTATTTCTCCAGAGATGAAAGAAAAGATAGGAAATTTGTCTTTTCTGAACTACCGCCCTGCTAAAAAAAATATTCTTGTGATAGGGCCTGTCCCCGGTCAGAAATATAGTGAAATCACCTTTCCTATTCTTTCTCCCGACCCCGCTACTAAGAAAGATGTTTACTTCTTAAAATATCCTATATACGTAGGGGGGAATAGGGGAAGGGGTCAGATTTATCCCGACGGAAGCAAGAGTAACAATACAGTTTATAATGCGACGGGAGCGGGTATAGTAAGTAAAATCATACGAAAAGAAAAGGGAGGATATGAAATATCCATCACTGATCCGTCGGATGGACGTCAAGTGGTTGATATTATCCCTCCAGGACCGGAACTTCTTGTTTCCGAGGGTGAATCCATCAAATTGGATCAACCATTAACCAGTAATCCAAATGTTGGTGGATTTGGTCAGGGAGATGCCGAAATAGTACTTCAAGATCCATTACGTGTACAAGGTCTTTTGTTCTTCTTGGGATCTGTTGTTTTGGCACAAATCTTTTTGGTTCTTAAAAAGAAACAGTTTGAGAAAGTTCAATTGGCCGAAATGAATTTCTAGACTCGCGAATTTATCAACATCAAGGTCGTAAAAAGAACTCGATTCTTGTTGTCGATTATGTATGAAAAAAAAAATGAAATTATGAAAAACCTTTTATTTACTTTATGATTTTTTTTTAGCCAAATTGCATTAGTACGACTATGTGATTTTTGTTTTTGCTAGATTTCAATGGGAGGCATTTGATTCGATTTCAACTAGAATCCAATTGGTATAGATATTCGTATAATAAACGGGTAATAGAACGAACTCGAAATGCGGGAAACAAAAAAGTCTAGGGGGATTATTCGTCTTCCTACTCTTTGGACACAAGAAAAGGAATTTTCTCTACCCTTTTCTTGTGTCCAAAGATTAATAATTTTGGATCCTGTTCGTCAAAAATTCCTAGTCTTGGTGGCGGTTTTCCAGATGTATCAGAACTTTTTTTTTTTTTTACGTACAATTACATTACAATAGAGTAGTGGACAAAAAAAAGGGGGAAGTTCATTTTATGAATGAAATTCTATTAATTAAATTAAATAGAACTTATTCATCAATGAACTTTCCATTTTTCTGAGATACTCAAATAAAAATAAAAAAAAACTCAATATAAATGGAGTAAGAGTATAGAAAGTATTTGTCCGATATCAAATCTACATAAATATATTGATTCCGGGTAATTTGCGTAATTTTCCCTTTCGTCTAACTTGGAAAAGATCCATAGATACTATCAAGATCAAAGAACGGGTATTTTGAATCAATCAATAAAGTTCATTTTTCAAAAGCACCAGAGAATGGGCTTTTTTAAAACAACCTAAAAAGAAATCCGCCTTGCCATTTACACTACACGAAAAAAATCTGATTCTTAAGAACCCAACGGGCCCTTCCCCTCGAATCAGACAAAGAAAGAAGGGAATCCCGTCAAGTTCCTACGCTTTCATGTCTACAACTCAATTCATCCGATTACTACAGAGATGAACCTAATCCGGAATATGAACCATAAAAGAAAATACCTATTAAACCGATCACAAGAATACCAGTTACAGTACCTATTATCCAAAGAGGAATCCTTCCAGTAGTATCGGCCATTTACTCCACTTCCCTCCAATTTAATTTCATCAAATAGTCGTGCTATAGACATAAACAGTCGTGTA